AAGATACGCTACAATCAATCGAAGGGATTGAACAACCAATTGAAACAAAAAAGTACGGATTTCTTTTAGGAAAGGTTTTAAAGAAAACGGGATCCAAAATACAAGTACAAGAAAAAAAATAAACGGGAAAGGTAAAAGTTTGTCATATATTTTGTATCGTTTTGGCGGCATGGCCGAGCGGTAAGGCGGGGGACTGCAAATCCTTTTTCCCCAGTTCAAATCCGGGTGTCGCCTGATTAACAAAAGAGTCGAAATACCGTATTCTGTTTTGCTGATATAACTTGCCAAGTTAGAAGCAAGCGGAGGAAAAAGACTCTGGATACTTGCTTGATTCTAAATATCTGGGGAGTTCTGTTCTATAAATTAGGGTTTAAGGAAAGTTTTTAGTCCTGAAAAAAAAAAAAAAAAAAAGAAGTGGTAACGTTTTAGATGATAACCCCTCCACTACTAACGAAGTGTCTACTGACTGAGTCTTGAACTAGCTTGGATAGTGGAGGGGGAATCGAATTAAATTCTTAGTTGTAAGAACATGGAAGATACTTTGTATACATACTCATGAAAGTTTTTGAGTACTCTGGCATTCAATCAATAGTAATTTGATTGAATGGATAATTAGCTTTTACTTTACTTAATATATAAGTACTTAATATATACTTTATGTACTTTTATATATATAAAATAGAAAGTACAAAAAGAAATATTGCTTGTTCGATAACCTCTAGTCAAGAGCGTAATAAGACCTTTTCGATTATTTCATAGGGACAATGGGAGATGGCAAAAAAAAAATGGTAAAATTGAAAAAGAACTAAAAATAAAATAGGGGTATTCAATAAATAATGATCTATCTTGATTCTATATATATTTATATATATAGATTTGACTTAAAAAAATGAACGGCGACTAAATAGAGAATAAGTCTTATTATTCTGACATGTTATTACCATTCCTTTGGTACTTCGGCTACTTCAAAGACTGTCTCTGCATATTTGGCTTGTGCTTAATATTTTCCGATTATACTAGAAATCTTATTTATAATTATAAGAACTGTTCTATATATTGGATTGTTTCATCAATGGTGTTGGATCAAAATCCCCTTTTGACTATGGGCTAGAAATTCGACTATTATTAGTGAACAATAATTGAATAATTCCTTCATAGAGATCGAGGACAAAAGTCACATGGATATAGTAAGTCTCGCTTGGGCCGCTTTAATGGTAGTCTTTACATTTTCCCTTTCACTCGTAGTATGGGGAAGAAGCGGACTATAGAAATATTACTAATTGAGTTTAGGAATCAAACTGTAGAAATTTTTTTTTTATAGATCGTTCTGTTCTGGAAATACTTTATTTTTTTATTTTACTTTCAAAATGAAATTTGAAAATATTTTGATTTCGAAATCCGAAGAAGTTCTCATGAACCTCGGTATCCTTTGTTAACTGCTCAATTAATTACTTCGTTTGGAGGAATGCTAACAATAAGATTACTTTATTATATTATAAACATACCCTTTATTCCTTGATTGATTTTAATATTTCTTTAAATGGATATTGGAATTAATATTAAAAATAATCTTAAATCTAGGAATTAGAATCCTAAAGTAAAAGCTGTCTTTGGGATTATTTCAGATTGATTGGAATCAACACAAATCAAATAGAAATAGATGAAGGAAAGAATATAAAATTAGAACATAACACTCTGTACATTATATATGGAATTGATATCTATATATCAATTCCATATATGAATGTTATTATTATATATTAAATTTATTAAATTAACCTGTATTTTCATACAACAAACTTAATACAGTATAATAACAATACTAGATACTAGTCTAGTATGGTATGGTAGATAATTTTTTTTCTACCACACTATCTAGTATCTCATAGAATACTGCTGAGTATAGTTCGATGATTTAATTTAAAACGCGAAACTTTTTTTTTTTTTATTCTCTATCAATCATTGATAAGAACTAAAAAGTCACAAGTTTAATTCAAATTAATCACTTTGACTTATTGTTTTTACATATATTATAAGTAAAAAAGCAGTAGGAACTAAAATGAACAGTGCAGTAGCAATAAATGCGAGAATATTTACTTCCATAATTTCGTTGTTTAATTTTTATTTAATGCGCAATAGCTCGGGATTTAATCCCATAGAGATGATAAATCTTTTGTCTGTAAATTCAATGGGATGAATATCAATTACACTTGATGTAATCGAATTGGATCAATATCATGAATCAAAATATCTGACAAATTGATTCATCGTCAAGAATTGAATAGTATAAGACAGGAAAATTTTTTATCCATACCGAATTACTGAATTCCAACGTAAATTCCTGATACAATCCTTAAACCGCTGTTACGCTTACCATTGGTTCTAAACAAACCCAGATAAACAATAGAAGAAATGAAAAAAATTCCTATTGGGAATGAAATTATACTACCCTTTCACAGAAAAAAGGAAGGATGAATTGCTGTATTTTTTATTGGATTTG